CGGCATCGAACATCAATTGCAACGATTCGATAGACGGCTCATTGGGATAGATGTAGATAAATAACACCCCCCCTAGAAACGTATAGGAAGTTTTCCCCTCGTACGGCTCGAGAAAAAATGATTCAAAGTTTTCTCTATATATAGAATTCTAATGTTCTAATGAAAGGGAAAAGGGTCCATAAAATGAATTAGACTATGATTTCACCCATTTTTCTTCTTCCCTCCTAAAAAATGCATTTGTACTCATAACTCAAGTTGCATCATTTTCAAAAATCGCTCAAAGGAAAATCTTTAGGCAATTTGAGTTTTTGAGTAGTCTTTAACCCCCCTTTATCTTTGTCTCATTTAAAATCTATTTGTATTCTTTATTTTTTTCAGTTATTGAGACAATTGAAAGGGTGTTTCCTTGTTTTGGGATCCTTTCTCTTTGTTTTAAATCATTGGGTTTAGACATTACTTCGGTGTTTCTTAATCTTTTCAAAATGGTAGCAACATACCCCTTTTGTGATTTCTTTCTACCAAAGAACCATACGAAGAGTTGATTCTCACGTGATACACTTTGGATCAAAAGAGTTTTCTCAATTCCAACAAATTTGCTTTTTAAATTGAAACTTGCTGAAATCGGATCCTTTCTTTCCATTTCTATATCGAAGATCTACTTACGAAGTTGTTTCAATTTATTGATTGGCATTAACCCTAGATCCTTGCCCCCGAGAAATGCATTTTTCTACTCGAGCTCCATCACGTACTCTGTTTATTTCCATTACAACCCAACAAAAAGAGGGGTTAGAGTGGAACAAATGATGTCGAGTCAAGAGCACCCTCATTCCGATATAAAATGGTGGATGTAAGACTAAGAATCCACATTGGATCGCGTCCTTCAAGTCGCACGTTGCTTTCTACCACATCGTTTCAAACGAAGTTTTACCATAACATTCCTCTAATTTGGAACCCGTATGAAATTGATTCAATTATGAAATCATGAATAGTCATTGGTTCAATTCAGTCGGTACATAGACATAGTAATCTACCCTTTATTCTTCTATCACAAAGAGGGTAAAGATTGTTCTGAAAAATCTTAGCAAGACCCCATCCCTTTTTGTATCAATGCAACCATTTTTCTAAAAAAAAAACAAACTAACAGGAATCTCTAAGAGAAATATAGAACCAGCATAACTAATATAAAGAATACGAATAAATGGAGTCTTTTTGACTCTCCATCCTCAAGTGACTCGATAGGTTAGGGCTAGGATTTAGATTCACATTGACCCAACTCCGACTTCTTCAAATATCAAAGATTCAACTCCTAAGGAATCAGTTAAAATTCCTAAGGAATCAGTTAAAATGTTTCTAATTGAAACAGTTTCCTATTTCGACATCATTATTTGAATAAAGTTTGACAGTAAAGACTCCATTTGATCATCAAACAAAGATAAATCTCTCTTTCTTTTCGAACCGATTCATAAAGCAGATAACTAAATCAAACAATAAATCCAATTTCTTTTTTTTTTTTTGTGAGATGGCTAAAAAAGACTGATGTAAGGGAAGAGTTAGGTTCTTTGGATTCTGATTTTATCAATCAGATGTGCGACTGGAAGGTTTTCATATTTCTCAGATAGACTGAACAACTGTTATGGATATTCTATGTTAACTATTTTCATTTTCACATTGAAGTAATTCCAACTCTTTTTCACAAAAATGGAAAGACTGCTGTCACTGAAATATAACGAAAGCAAACAATAGATACATATCAGCTAAGCATTTCCTCATTTCTATGTATTTTCATATTTTGTTTAACCTGGGGTTAAGTAATCTTTCTACGATTTTGCCATTCAAGTGAATAAAATGTATGAGCCACCCCCCATATCAATTGTTAGATAGATTTACAATTATTCATTAACGCCAAAGACAAAATACTTACAAAGCTCAAAGAATCAAAGAAAAAGACTCTTTTACATATGTAACTTAATTCTTTGTTAATGTAATTTGAGCAGACACAGAGATTGAAATTCATAAATCTCTTCGGTTACTGATTAAGGGCCATCTACATCTACTCCCCTAATTCAATGGGAATGATGATTCATAAATCTAAAAAGGGTCTCTTTTTACGGAATATGAACTATCTCTTGTCTAAAGATAAAGACAAACAAGTCCAGATTAAGTCCTTGCTACTATTTCTTAGTTTACCCTAACCCGGCCTTAAGGCCGTAATCCCATGGAGAAAATGGAATTAGTACCAAGACTTACTCTTATTTAAGAATTCAGAGATCCGCCGAACGCTAAGATTACTAATTGGAATACCCCATTTAAATGGAATTCCATTTTAGGGACAGGGAAAAAGGGCTAGGGAAAATAAGCCCCTTCGCATTTTGATTCAAAAGAAATCATTGAAAATTCAAATAGAGATGGGATCTAAGCTTTTTCTAAGTAACTAACTTCCTTCAATAGGAAGGGAATGGGCATATCATGAAAAGCCCAGCCTACCCTTTTTGAATTCAAACTTTTGTAATCTATCATCTTACCCGGATCACAAATAGATTCAGTTCCATCTGCATGTCATTTGCAGTCAATTCGATTCCGTTTGGTGTGAAAAAAAAATAGGATTCTTCTCTGAATCATCAAAATCAAAAAAGAAAAAAATCACATTCAATGACTAATATTCTAAACAGAAGTTTCAAATAAAAAGGGAATCTTTATTCTGATAGAATGGATACACTCTGGGACGAAAGGATTCGAACCTCCGAATAGCGGGACCAAAACCCGTTGCCTTACCACTTGGCGACGCCCCATTTAGATTTCTATTCAACACTAATAAAGTGTAATATGGGTGTTACGTGTTCGTCAATTCCAGTCCAACTATCTATAGAAAATCTTTTTTTATAGAATAGATTAGATTCATGTTAGGATTTTGACACGCGTAGATATCAAATTCAACTGAATTTATTGATCATTACATAGAATTCAATTAAGATATTGTATGAAAGTATGATTTCTTCTATTCTCGTTTGAGAATTGGAGGATTTTTGATTGGGTGGGTTCAAAGAAAAAGAAGGGCTTTTTGTCTACCTTACTTCATTTTTCCTTATTTATATCAATAACTCAACCAAAATGCAATTATCTCCAAGAACAAAATGTCTCTTATGCTTAATATCTTTAGTTTGATCTGTATCTGTCTTAATTCTGCCCTTTATTCGACTAGTCTTTTCTTCGCCAAATTACCTGAGGCCTATGCTTTTTTGAATCCCATTATAGATATTATGCCAGTCATACCTTTGTTCTTTTTTCTCTTAGCCTTTGTTTGGCAAGCTGCTGTAAGTTTTCGATAAAATCTTTAATACTATTAAAGAAAATTCATGATTTGTTCGAGAAAGAAATTCTAACAATTCAGAAGATCCACTAAGTCTTACAGTATGAACCTTCGATTCAAACACAGAAAGTCGGGGATAACCTCGAGAAATCAAAACCCGGCTCGACCCATTTCGCCATTCTAACCTTTTTCCAACGAAAGACCTTACTAATCTAATTACTAATATAGCGTTAGGTTAGGGTCCCCCCAATATCTAATTGGGGGTATGAAATCCATTTTTGGTAATGAAGGACTCTTATTACAAATGACTTTCAATTTCAGAAAATCCTTTTCTATTTCTAGAAATCATTTCTTGGTGTCAAAATAGAATAGAATACTTAGACTATTCTAATATTTAGAATCTATAGATATAGACTATTCTAATATTTAGAATAAAATATATAGTATATAAATGATATTTATAGTATCAAAAACGGAGGATCTATTCTCTTTTCTCGTTTTTTTTTTTCAAAAAAAAATGATCTTGGAGATTGTGTCATGCTTACTCTCAAACTTTTCGTTTACACAGTAGTGATATTCTTTGTTTCTCTCTTCATCTTTGGATTTCTATCTAATGATCCAGGACGTAATCCTGGACGTGAAGAATAAAAAAGGTTTTTCATTTTCTTTGATTTCTTAGGATTATGTTATCTATTCTACACGCTGAACTAGGCAAAAAGGGATTTGCAAAATTTGAAAGAGAGATCAATCATCAAAGGAAACGGAAAGAGAGGGATTCGAACCCTCGGTACGAATAGCTCGTACAACGGATTAGCAATCCGCCGCTTTAGTCCACTCAGCCATCTCTCCCAATTGAACAAGAGAATAATGACTATGTTACATTAGACATGAAGTCAGAAAAAAGTCTTGCTTTCTCTTTCTTTATTATATTGATATGTACAACTTTGACCAGCAATATTATTTAGATAATTTAGATCTAAGTGAGAATTTAGATCTAAGTAAGGGCTCGAAAGATTCAATAGACAAATAGAAAGAAAAAAAAAAGAAGACCTCTTTGATTTTGTTCCCTTTATTCCCAACGGCCTGGCCTGGTCAATACCTAGCCGGGCCTTTTTTTATTCCAACAAATCCTAGCTAAAAGAATTTAGCTGGTTTGAACACAAAACTGCTTGCTATAAAAGCAGCAATAAAAAGATGAGGGGTTATTTCCATTCTTACTTATTAGATTCTCTCTAATTACTTAGTCTATCTAATTACTATTAGATTTAGAGAAAATCAAAGTATCCTCTCTTATTATTCCTTCTTCCTTTTTTGAGTTACTTGACGACTTTGCGGGAAGATAAAGGAATATAAAAGAAACTATGGATTCTTAAATAATGAATGCATTTTTCTGTTATGATTTCGGTGGTTTTAGTCAACCCTATCTATCAAAGCCTCCCAGCAAAAGAAAAAAGAGAACTTGTTATTTCATTTAGTTATTTAAAAGAGCCCTCCTTTCCAGAATCTGATTAAATTGAAATCTCCCGCGAAAAACGTCGACACTCTCATTTTCATGATGATGATCCTATCTTTATTACGCCTAATTCCTCTCTTCGACAAAAAGTGCATTTGTATATAAGAATTCTATTATAGTTAGAGCGGCGGGTATAGTTTAGTGGTAAAAGTGTGATTCGTTCTATGAAGCCCTTTAATA